AAATTCCAATGACCGTTGGATATGATTCGATCAGGTCCTGAATAATCAAAACCCCCCCCCTTTTTACCGTAAGGATTCGAACTAAACAATTTGTGTCTCACTTGATCATTAGTCACGGAGAGGTCAGAAATAGATCTCCGTTCAACAGAATGAACATTCATTTGATCTTGATCCTTGTGGAGCGAAAAAGGCACTATACTGGATCTGCACAGAGCTCCTGATAATATCCATAAATGACTTGTTTTGGGTAAGAGATGAACATTACCATATTTATATTCAGGTGCATGGTACACATCGGTACTCCAGTGCATTTCTCCCTCTGAGTCAGAATAAATATGTTTTCGAACTTTCTCTTTAACTTTATTAAAATTGAAAGTGGATGTTCCAGCGCGAATCTCAGCAATCACTTGTTCTGATTCTACATATTGATCGTTTTGAACTAAAAGAAAACTTTTGGGTGGAATATTCACATTATGTAGAATATCGTGACTCTCAATAGTTACATACAGGTCTATATAACATAGAAAAGCAGGATGCCCATGACGTGTACGTGTGGGATGAACCAAATCCTCATTGAATTTGATTTTTCCCTTAAAAGGAGCTCGTACATGTTCTGCAGTACCACCTGTGAATACTCCACCGGTATGAAAAGTTCTTAATGTTAGTTGAGTCCCCGGTTCGCCGATTGATTGACCCGCAATAATACCTACTGCTTCTCCTAATTCGACCAGGTCGCCATGAGTGGGACTCTGACCATAACATAATCGACAGATCCAAGATATACTCCTGCAAAGAAAGGGGGTTCGAATATATATTGGTTGTGTTCGAAAGGTTATGAATCGAGTGACAAGTCCAACCCCAATATCTTTATTTTGAGCGGCAATGCAACGTGGGCCCATATATATATTGTATGCTAATACACGACCAATTAGTGTTTGGACCCAAATTCTTTCCGTCACCCCATTTCTAGGACTCACGGAAATGCCTCGGGTAGTGCCACAATCTGTTCTACGTACAACAATGTGTTGAACTACTTCAACAAGTCTACGCGTGAGGTATCCAGCATCTGATGTTCGTACAGCAGTATCCACAACTCCTTTGCGGGCTCCGTAGCAGGAAATGATATATTCTGTTAAAGAAAGTCCTTCGCGTAAATTGCTTTGAATCGGTAAATCAATCATTTGTCCTTGGGGATCCGACATTAATCCTCTCATACCTACTAATTGGTGTACCTGAGATGCATTTCCTCTAGCTCCCGAAAAGGACATTATATGGACTGAATTAGAAGGATCAGTCATCCTAAAATTAGGATGCATTTCTTGTCTCAAATATTCACTTGTAGCATACCATATCTCAATGGATTGGCGTAATTTTTCTACTGTGTGTACATTCCCATAATGATGGTGCTTTTCTAAAATGAAACTTTGTTGTTCAGCATCTTGGACTAGCCACCCCTTAGAAGGTACTGTTAAAAGATCATCAATTCCTAATGAAATGGATGTAGCAGTGGCTTGCTGGAAACCCAGAGTCTTTACTTGATCCAGGGTGTGCGATGTATATGCCATTCCGAAGTGATCTATTAATCTGCTAATAAGTCGTTTCATGGCAGACCCATCTATCGCTTTATTGTAAAAGAACAGATCAGCCCATTCTGCCATAAGTACTTCTCTATTCCGCTGAGTAGGATTCGCCAATGGGTTTGAGTCAGTGATTCGAAGACCTCCTTTACTGGATCTCGATTCATGTAGAAATTAAGGAATTATGATTCCAGTTGAACCGGAGAGATCCAAATTCCCGCGGTATTACATAATTCCTTAGCTTAGGTACCGTATGAGTAGGCCTGACAAAACCCCTGTATGGCTTCTTCTATTTCTCGAGAAAAAGAAATATGACCAACAGTGGTTCGGGTGTATATACAAAGGGTTTGTTTTTTTATACGTCTTACTATTAGGTAGTGCCCATAAATTTCATGATAGGTACCCAAAGATTCATATTGAACTTCGACAGGAACTTCTCTTGAGGCAATGACACGTTGATCTAGTCGCCACCGAAGCCACAAAGGACTATCTAAATTGATTCGTTTCTGCTGATAAACTATAAGTACATCGTAGGAACTACAAAAATAGGGCTCTTTCTCTTTCGTAGTATATTTATACTTATAATCATTAACTGTTTCATTTTGATAGTTTATGCGATTCCATGGATTATACCTATTTGCACAAATACCTCGACGATTCCCGATCGTTAATACATAGAGTCCAATAAGCATATCTTGGGTTGGTACCGAAATGGGATCTCCAATAGCCGGAGAAAAGAGATTCATATGAGAAAACATAAGTAAACGAGCCTCCGCTTGCGCTTCCAAAGATAAAGGTACATGAACAGCCATTTGATCCCCATCAAAGTCTGCATTGAATCCTTTACGAACTAATGGATGTAAACAAATAGCACGTCCACCCCCTAAAATGGGCTGGAACGCCTGTATGCCTAATCTATGCAG